TTATTAGAAATGCCCAGAAAATATCATATTTGTAAAGCAGAAACATAGACGAACTCCTTTGAATGTGAAAAATATACCGAATTTGTCGATTCGAATTGGAATTCATTGTCAAGTCATCGGTAACAGGTTAGTCAAAACCAAAATGCATTTTGGTCGAACCACACAGTTTCACTTGTTTGCTGTGATGTCTCGTTTCTCGATTGTACTCCTATTTTCATTACACTTCCTTCGATTTTATTTCAGTATAGTATAAATCTCTTATACAAACAAAACAAATAAAACTCTCTTGCTTTCACCTCGTTTCGGCCTTTTAGAAAAAAAAAAAATTCCAAATAGAATTCTCATTTTGATTTCGAATTTTTTAATATTTGAATTCGAAATGCAATCGATTTTGATTCTATTTTCTATATATATTTTGTTTTCTGTTTATGAAAAGATCTTCGTTTTTCAAACGCGGACGTGTCGACAAATACAGTAATCCGTTCCTATATCCATGTGACTTACTATTCGATTTGAGTGGGGTTAGGTTGGAGTTTTCATTTTTAACCGGATTCATGTCATGATTTTGCCTCCTTTACTGTCCACAATCAAAGAGTTAGTGAGACTTCTTTTCCTTGGTATACCCACTCATTTTTGGTGAATTTTTGGAGGCAAAATCATATGGAATTCACATACGAAAAAAATGAATTACTAGGTTTCTTTATCCGAGATTCGAAAAAAAAAAAATAACGATTGAAACGGGCTTTTGTTTTCCGTTTTATGTTCTGCTCTGAACGAGTCCCCCATAAGCAAGCTTATGGGAATGATTTTATTTCGATGAACCAAGCAACCACGAGCGACCGGTTACAAACAACAAAAAATACAGTAATTGAGTAAATGAAAACTATAGAACTTTTTGTATTTCAATTTGGATTATTATATTATTATAGGGCTATACGGACTCGAACCGTAGACCTTCTCGGTAAAAGAGATCGAACTGATTCTTATCAAAATGATTCGAACTCTTTCAAAGACCCAACATGCATTTTTTTTTGCATTGGGCTCTTTCATTAACTGCTAGAAATATCAGTTAGTCTACCATATTTTTTTTTCTTGACAGAAAAATAAGGAAATGGCTCCACGTGCTCGGATTCATTATTTGGATTGTGATATAGGAGCACTACCAAAGTGTTTCAAAGAAAGGTTATCTTGACGTAGGTTTGCTTCTGGCCTAGATTAACCTAAGTTAAATGGAGTCTCTATCATCCTGATTAAAGAATCAAATATGAAACTTCATACGCCTTAAGGTTCATAGGACAAAAAGAGAATTTTTGAGGTCCTTATACTCATTATGCCTAGCATTGAATAGACTAGGTATTCACCTTATCAATATCTCAAATCAATGATGGATTCCATTTGGTTCCTAAATGGGAACCTGAATCGAACCGAACCATTTGTCAGGCTATTGTTCTCTTGTTTTGTTCCCTAAAAATCCTGGAGTCAGACATTGATTTCTCAAAAAGATCAATTCTTTGATTGCATGGTGGACTCTTCTGAAAAACATTGGCGCACGTGTAAACGAGGTGCTCTACCTAACTGAGCTATAGCCCTTGTGCTTGTGATACATATTTTATCATATTATGGAGATAATTTCTTGTCAAGATGAATATCCCATGATCCAACATCGTATCTCTTTGATCTTTTTGATTGGTATTGCTTCGAAGTCTTATTGGATTTATAATCCATCAATGGGAGGGGTCTTTTTTTTTTCTCCTTATAATGATAAATGACCTACTTAACTCAGTGGTTAGAGTATTGCTTTCATACGGCAGGAGTCATTGGTTCAAATCCAATAGTAGGTAGAACTTATTAGATACCATGGTCAATGGTATCTAATAAGTTTTTCTACTTACTGATTTTGTATCTTTTCTATCCTATTCGATTTGATTTTCGAATTGAAACTAAAACTTTTTTCCTTACATCAGAATCCGATTCCCCTTGATTGTATTTGATTGGATTCAATCGGAAGAATCCATATGTGTATAAACACAAATTCTTTTGATTAGGATTATTCGATTCGGGCGCACCGACTAGTTACGAAATCACATTGAGAACCTCTACTCGTGTCCTAGCTCGTCTGAGAGCTAGATTTGCCTCAATTGTTTGTCTCTTACTTTCAGCTTTCCTCAAGCCGGCTTCCGCTATTTCAAGAGTTTGCTGAGCTTCTTGGGGATCAATGTCACTACTCTTCTCCGCATCATTTACTAAAACGGTGATCTCATTATTACCTATTCTAGCAAAACCGCCCATCAGAGCCATCGTTAACCATTGGTCATTAAAGCGTATTCTCAAAATACCTATATCTACAGCTGTGGCAATAGGCGCGTGATTTGGTAATACGCCAATTTGTCCACTATTAGTAGATAAAATGATTTCTTTCACTTCGGAATCCCAAACAATTCGATTAGGGGTCAGTACACAAAGATTTAAGGTCATTTCTTCAAATTGTTCTCCATTTCTA